TATTTATATTAATATTTATATTATACTATTTATATTATACTTATATATCTATATATATATAGAATTATAGTAATACTAAGTAATACTAAATTATATAAATTATAGTATTAAATATGGTATATAGTAAATATTATACTATCATTTAGAATTTATATTATAGTTATAGTAATAGCAAATTGTAAATTTAAATTTATAATTTTTTTTTGTAAATGACCCAAAATGAATAGGTATGGAAGCTATAATTGTAAACCACGATCGAATCTATGGAAGCATTGGTTTATACATTCCTGTTAGTTTCAACTTTAGGAATAATCTTTTTCGCTATCTTTTTTCGAGAACCACCTAAAGTTCCAACTAAAAAAATGAAATGATTTTTCATTATCTCCATGGAAGTAATGAGCCCCCCAATATGAATATGGGGGGCTCATTACTTCAACTAGTCCCCATGTTCTTCGAAGGGATCTCTTAATTTTTGCGAGGGTTGCCCAAAAGCGGTATATAAGGCGTACCCAGTAAAGCTTACAAGTAAACCGGATATGGAGATGGCGACTAGGGTTGCTGTTTCCATTTTTCGATAATTTCAAGATCACAATGGATCACCACAATGTCGTTTATTTACAACTAAAACGGAAGGATATACAAAGTCAACAGATTTCAACTCATGATGAAAGAGGATTTATGGCTACAAAAACCGTTGAGAGTAGTTCTAGATCTGGGCCAAGACGAACTAACGTAGGGAATTTATTGAAACCATTGAATTCGGAATATGGAAAAGTAGCTCCAGGATGGGGGACTACACCAATTATGGGGGTTGCAATGGCTCTATTTGCAATATTTTTATCTATTATTTTGGAAATTTATAATTCTTCCATTTTACTGGACGGAATTTCAATGAATTAGTTTATAAAATTTATAAAAGTTTATAAAAACGGGAAGTCCTTATTTTTCAATAAATCAATAAAAAAGTATTATTTTACTTAAACTTACTTAATACTTCAACTTAAGATTGCTTAAGACTTGTATTTATAAACTATTCTGGTAGTTCGATCGTGAAATTTATTTGTTTCAATATTTCATTTCCGGAATATGAGCGTGTGACTTGTTATAATTGATCCTATTGATAATACAGAGAATGTACCTGTCATCTCTATCAAGATGATTCTACTTCGTCAGATATTTATTCTAGTCTCTGGAGCACGGACTATATAGAATAGATCAATAAAAGAAATATTTGAACTATGATTCATACCTATTCTTCAGACCTCGCAAGCGGATGGAAATAGGCTTTTTCGAAATCAAACAAATTTTTCCTTTCAGTTTTGACCAAAAGAAAACTCTTTCTATAGCTATAGCTATAGATATAGATTTTATTGAGTCATTACATTCATTGAATAAGTGATGATCAAATGGTTTTTACTCAGAGAAACTTTTAGTTTAGCTTTTGCTTTCTTAAATCATCGTGGTTCTAGTATGAATCTGAGGTTTCAATTGATTCATAGGGTCTCAACAAGATAATTCTTATCAAATAATATCAAATAAAGTTAAAAAAAAAAAAGATAGGGAAGAGAAGATTCAAGAGGCCTGTTATAATTAACATAAAAGAAAGATGGAGGAGCCAACTTGAGATTGTATTTCTTGGCATTATCATCACAAAGAAGAGATTCCGGATTTTTCTTATTCTTACTTCGTATCTTTGGGTCAAATAGAGTGACGTGGCTAAGACCCAAGAAGTTTTGAACTATCTATTCCATATCCATTGAAACCAGTATTTGTGTGTTTCGGCTTGAGCCGTACGAGATGAAATTCTCATATGTGGCTCTCAGAGGGGGAGTCCTTCTTGGGTTACCTATCTCAATAAAGTATATGATTGGTTCGAAGAACGTCTCGAGATTCAAGCGATTGCAGATGATATAACTAGTAAATATGTTCCTCCTCATGTCAACATATTTTATTGTCTAGGCGGGATTACGCTTACTTGTTTTTTAGTACAAGTGGCTACGGGTTTTGCTATGACTTTTTACTATCGTCCAACTGTTACAGAGGCTTTTTCCTCTGTTCAATACATAATGACTGAGGCCAATTTTGGTTGGTTAATTCGATCAGTTCATCGATGGTCAGCAAGTATGATGGTTCTAATGATGATCTTGCACGTATTTCGTGTGTATCTTACGGGTGGGTTTAAAAAACCCCGCGAATTAACTTGGGTTACGGGGGTGGTTCTGGCTGTATTGACCGCATCTTTTGGCGTAACTGGTTATTCCTTACCTCGGGACCAAATTGGCTATTGGGCAGTAAAAATCGTAACAGGCGTGCCTGAAGCTATTCCTATAATAGGATCGTCCCTGGTAGAATTATTACGTGGAAGCGCTAGTGTGGGCCAATCCACTTTGACTCGTTTTTATAGTTTACATACTTTTGTATTACCTCTTCTTACTGCCGTATTTATGTTAATGCACTTCCCAATGATACGTAAGCAAGGCATTTCAGGTCCTTTATAGAAAAGGCAGATCATATATATTTGTAATTTATCATATAGGGGAGGAACAAAAATATTTAATTGCTACAAAACAAATATGGATTATTGAAAAATTAAGGCATGTTATTTGGATACTTCTCTTCAACTCTGAAGTATTGTATTGTTACGAATAGTTGAAGTATATTTTACTAAAAGAGGATGGATTATGGGAGTGTGTGACTTGAACTATTGATTGTTCCATGCGGATATATGATTTTTTCCGCCACGTTGGAATTCACAACCCAATGTGTCTCTGCATCCAACCATCAGGTCAATCCCCTTATGTAGCATAGGATAGGCCGGTTAGCTTGAGGAGAATCTTTTCTATGATTATACCCTAATCATGTTATGCATGAACAGGCTCCGTAAGATCCCTAGAATAAGTGATGTGGCATGATCCAATGTTCTATCTATTCCACTTTGTTTGATTTTTTTTATTATATTATTATATATTATAATAATTATAAAATATAAAATTATAATTTATTAATTTATTAGTAATTAGATATTAGATTAGATAGATAGTATTTATTTGATTAATTTGATTTGATAGTAATCTAATTATAGTATGTAGATGCATTCATTTCCCTTGCATCGACCCTGATCTATAATACTATCGGAGTGAAATAAGGGATCTAAAGAAGAACAGAGATTAGACTTTATTAATAATAAGTAAAAACTTTGTATTGTTGTATGTAAGAAAATCGAGATTTTGTGGGGATAAATAGCAAACAAAAGACATGAGATAATCCAAAAAGCACTTGATCATTATCGTTGTAAGCCTGCTTGGATATGGAGCATTTCTTTGCCAGAACTGAATTCTTTGCAATGAGCAAAGAATCGTTGCAACCCGGGGAAATGGAATTTTATAAATCTTTTCTTACATAGAGTCATTCTACTCATTCTACATTGTATATGTAGATATGTATGATATGAAATATAGATTCTCTATGTACCCATTTATGTTCTATGGATCTATTTCTGTCATTCTTTTGATTCTTGTGCTCGAGCCGGATGATAAAAAATTATCATGTCCGGTTCTTTTGGGGGATGGATCCTTAAGAATTCACCTATCCAAATAACAAAGAAACCTGATTTGAACGATCCTGTATTAAGAGCTAAATTGGCTAAGGGTATGGGGCATAATTATTATGGAGAACCTGCATGGCCCAATGATCTTTTATATATTTTTCCAGTAGTAATTCTAGGCACTATTGCATGTAATGTAGGCTTAGCAGTTCTAGAGCCGTCAATGATTGGTGAACCGGCAGATCCATTTGCAACTCCGTTGGAAATATTACCCGAATGGTACTTCTTTCCCGTATTTCAAATACTTCGTACAGTACCAAATAAGTTATTGGGTGTTCTTTTAATGGTTTCAGTACCAATAGGATTATTGACAGTACCCTTTTTGGAGAATGTCAATAAATTCCAAAATCCATTTCGTCGTCCAGTAGCTACAACAGTCTTTTTGATCGGCACTGCAGTAGCTCTTTGGTTAGGTATTGGAGCAACATTGCCTATTGAGAAATCCCTAACTTTAGGTCTTTTTAAAATTGATTAAACCGTGAAATGCCAGGACATAGGTATCTAAGGAAGATCCCGTTCTGGATCTTCCCTAGATACATCAATCAATTTTATAATCTTAAGTAGGTTTATGATCTATATCCGCAAATATATGGATCGTGCCGTAGATTCAAAACTCATTCTATTCTTTTTTCTTTATAAAAAAAACTAAAAAATTTTAGAATTCCAACGGATTTAAAATTAACACTTTTTCTTAGGTAAATTGATTGAAAAATGCTTCTGTAGAGTGCCCAATATCTGTTTTACATCTTCTATGCGAAAATATTCCATTTTCATAAGATCCTCTTGACTATGACTCAAAAGGTCCAATAATGTATGTATATTGGACCTTTTGAGATAATTATAGGCCCTGGAAGGCAATTCTGATTGGTCAATAAAAATACATGTTAATGGAATTCGTTTTTTGTTTTTCTTTAAATCAGTGAATTTGTCTTGAAAGGAAAAAGGGGGTAGATTCGATCTGTTTTCATTTTCCTCGAAATTCATGTCCTTTTTTTCTGCATGTAGAAAAGGAATCAATAAATCAATCAAATTACGAGAAGCTTCATAAAGTGCTTCTTTAGGAGTTAAACTTCCATTCGTCCATACTTCTAGAAAGAGTATTTCTTGTTTTTCATTCCCATTCCCGTAAGAATGAATACTATGATTCGCATTTAGAACAGGCATGGATACAGTATCTATAGGATAACTTCCATCGTGAGATTCGTTTGTAGATTTCATATGATATCCGCGATCTCTCTTGATTTGTAATTCAATACACAAATCAATTGGTTCTGTCAGGTTAGCTATATGCTGTGTCGTGTCAACTATTTCTACAGAAGGTGGTGAGATGATATCTTGAGCGGTTATGTATTTTGGACCTCTGACGCAAATGGATGCGTCCCTAACTCCATATAGATTACTTTTCAATACAATTTCTTTCAAATTTATTAAAATATCATGTACTGATTCTTCAATACCTACTATCGTAGAATATTCGTGCAGCACATTCTCAGATGTTGCACGTGTGATAAATGTTCCTTCTATTTCGCCAAGTAAAGCCCTTCGCATGGCAATACCTACGGTATCGGCTTGACCTTTCATAAGCGGGGACAGAACGAAACGACCATAATAAAGGCGCTTGCTGTCTACTCTTGATTCAACACATTTCCACTGTAGTGTTCGAGTGGATCCTGCTACTTCTTCTAGAACCATACTATTATTTTTATTTTCTTTATGATTATTGGATCGGATCATTGACTCATTTATTTTTATTTGAATCTCTTGAATTCTTATTTCTACACACGTCTTTTTTTAGGGGGGCGACATCCATTATGTGGCATGGGTGTTACATCACGTACGAAACTTAATAGTATTCCGCTTCTACGAATGGCTCGTAATGCCGCATCTCTTCCGAGACCTGGACCCTTTATCATAACTTCTGCTCGTTGCATACCCTGATTCACTACTGTACGAATAGCGTTGAGTGCTGCTGCTTGAGCAGCATAAGGTGTTCCTTTTCTTGTGCTTCTGAATCCAGAAGTCCCCGCGGAAGCCCAAGAAACTACCCGACCTCGTACGTCTGTAACAGTTACAATAGTATTGTTGAAACTCGCTTGAACATGAATAACTCCTTTCGGTATTCGACGTTCATTCTTATGTGAACCAATACGTGCATTCTTACGTAAACCAATTTTTGCTATAGGTTTTGTCATATTTTATTATCTCATATTCATAAGAATAAAAAAAAAAATAAGGAAGAATCAGAGATATACAGAAAGATACGCGGAATATCCATTTTATATGAAAACTGATTCTTTTTTCTTTCTTTTTACATGTACATGGGTTTTTTTCTTTTATAAAGTTCTTTATTTAGAACTTGAGAAGAATTATCCCTGTCTCTGTTTATGTCTCGGATTGGAACAAATTACTATAATTCGCCCGCGCCTACGGATCAGTCGACATTTTTCACAAATTTTACGAACAGAAGCCCTTATTTTCATATTTTTTATTCCTTACCTTCATTCTGAATCTATTTTTTTGGAAACAAAAATTAGTTTTTTTTTTTCGAATTATACCCCTACGAGGGGGATGTTTAAAAGAATGATCTAATCGTTCGAATCTTTTTTTCGAAGTCTATAAATTATGCGTCCCCTGGTTGAATCATAACGACTCATTTCTATTTTTACTCTATCTCCGGGTAGTATACGTATAAAACTGCGTCGGATTCTCCCTGAAATATAACCTAGAATTAGATCTTGATTATCTAATCGAACTCGAAACATACCGTTGGAAAGTGACTCAGTAATTAAACCCTCATGAATAAATTTTTGTTCTTTCATTTCAGATAACCCCCTTTAAGTATCAACTACTAGAGGAAGAGTTCTATAATTCTATAATTCACTTCTCCTCTCTATTTTACAAATAGATAAATAGTAAATTCGAGAGAGTATTAAGTTACCGCAGGAGAATCACCATATATAACACAAAATTTCTCCTCCAATTTTTGCTAGTCGAGCTTCTCGATCTGTCATTATACCTCGAGCAGTAGAAAGAATTATAATCCCCATTCCGCCTAAAATCTTAGGAATTTTTTGATAGTTGGAATAAATTCGTAGACCGGGTCGGCTGATACGCTTTAAAATAATTTTATTCCCTTTCCTAGTCTTTCTATGTCGTAAGGTTAAAACCAAGAATTTTTTTTTACTTTCTTGATGTTTTCGAACGTTTTCAATAAAACCTTCTCGTAAAAGTATTTTAACAATATTTTTAGTGATATTAGTAGATGCTATTTGAACCCTTCCCTTTTTATCCATGTCAGCATTTCTTATAGAAGTTATTATATCGGCAATAATGTCCCTACCCATGACGAATTATAGTTATTGGTGCCTCCTCATTTTTGATATAATCAACATGCTTTTTTTGTTTTAGTTTAATTTTTTTCTTTTTTTTTTTATTTTTTTTATTATTCAATTTATTATGAAATTTTAATTTCTTTTAATTAAAAGTATATGCATGAGACACGATCTATTAATTGGATCTATTTCAGATATTCAAATTAATAGAAAATAGAATTTAAATTATAGAATTATATATTCTATTCTATATCTATACTATAGATATAAATATGATATAACTAGAAATAAAAATAGGAATGAATATACTATAAAATAGTATAATTTAATATATCAAAATATAAAAATATCAAAATATAAATAGTCGAATAATAATTAATTATTAATTAATTAATATAATAATTATATTAATAATAATATAGAGAATAGAAATATAAAATAAAGTATGTCCTATTTTAACCTACTAGTCTGATTTAGAAGACTATAAGACTTCGGGTGCTAATGAAACTATTTTAGTAAAATTCAACTGTCTCAATTCCCGAGCAATCGCACCAAAAATTCTAGTTCCTTTTGGATTTCCTTCTTTATCAATGATAACCGCTGCATTGTCATCATATCGTATTATCATGCCATTGTCACGTTTGAGTTCTTTACACGTGCGTACAATCACAGCTCTAATTACTTCTGATCTTTCTAGAGGCATGTTGGGCACTGCTTCTTTGATTACAGCAACAATAACATCGCCAATATGAGCATATCGTTGATTACCAGTTCCTATGATTCGAATACACATCAACTCTCGAGCTCCGCTGTTATCCGCTACATTTAAAAGGGTCTGAGATTGAATCATATCATTTTTTTTTTTTTTTTTATCTCTTATGTCAATGCAAGGGACAAGGGAAAAAATAAATATTGTCTGTCCAGAGATAAAGAAATCCGCGTTTGTTTTTTCATTCTCAATACACCTTTACTTACTTTTGTTTACCTATCCTGATCCTGAAATAACAAATTGAGTTCGTATAGGCATTTTGCATGCAGCTATTTTCATAGCTGCTTTGGCTACAGTTTCTGATACTCCACTTATTTCATAAAGTATTCGGCCCGGTTTAACAACGGATACCCAATATTCGGGGGATCCCTTCCCCGAACCCATACGTGTTTCCATAGGTCTTACTGTAACAGGTTTGTCGGGAAAGATACGTACCCATACCTTTACACCACGACGTGCATATCGTGTCATTGATCTTCGCCCTGCTTCTATTTGTCTAGCTGTGATCCAAGCAGGTTCAAGTGCCTGAAGAGCATATCTTCCGAAACAAATATGATTGCCTCGGCAAGATATTCCCTTCATTCTACCTCTATGTTGTTTACGAAATCTGGTTCTTTTTGGGTCATAGTTGATGGTTGTTTCTGAATTCCATCTCTACTGCAGAACCGGACATGAGAGTTTCTTCTCATCCAGCTCCTCGCGAATCACTAGACGTGTTTGTTTATGGATAATGCTTATTTCTTTTACTTTTCAAAAATTTTATAAAGTATTTAACTTTACCTCATATTGAATCATCCAAAAAGTCATACAATAAATGAAAAATAAATATAAAAATAAAAAATATAAAACAAAAGGTTACGCGGGCGAATATTGACTCTTTTCTCTTTTATTTGTAGGGTCATTTTATGACTAGTCAGAAGAAATCTATGTTATTCTTGGTTCATTCCGCCATCCTACCCAATGAATCATTAGGATTGATTCTTTTTCAATCAAATCCTATGTAGTCACAGGTTCCATCGTTCCCATAGCTTCTCCATTAATGCTTAGGCCTGAACTCTGCAATGGAGCTCCCAACAAAATCAGTTATTTGTTTCTGAGTCAATCTCCTCAGTTTTCTTAACCCGAAGCTCGATTCAATTATTCATCTATATTTCTATTATTTATATCCTTATTCTATCTTATTAGATAGATAATCTCTATATTGATTAGATTATTATTATTTAGTAATTATTTATATTTAGATTCTTTATTATTATGATCATATATTAATTCTATTTTTTATTATATTATATATTATTATTATATTTATTGTATATTGATGTTGATGCTTTATCACACTGCTTTTTTTTTTATGGAGTGATTTTTCATAAACCATACATATTGGAATCATATATCATTGAGATCTTTATTCTCTCTTTCTATCATCCTTTCATTTTTCTACATCCCTTTTTTTTCATAATTTATAATTAGATTTATTTTTTATGAAAAAAATTTCAGTTGCTATAACTATATGATCGATTCAGTCATATAGTGACTGTTTCTTGGGATCTCGACAATACGAAGCAATAAGTTGGTTATTAGTTTTTAGTTTTTTTAGTTTTGATCGTTACTAAGTTTATAGTGGGGTCATCTTTTTTTTGTAATCTCAACTCTAAATAAAAAACTAAAACTAACGAGTCACACACTAAGCATAGCAATTATACGAAACCTAAATTAAAGAGTAAATCTAATTTTTATTCAACCTTATAGAATTATAATTGTTTGTTTTTCTATTGCTCAGCAGAATGGCGAGAATGGCGAGATAAGTAAAGGTCCATTATTCTTATTCTTGGTTTACAAATACCCAAATTTTTATGCCTAAGACTCCATAGATAGTTCTAATTGTATGGGAACTGTGATCAATTTTAGCCCGAATTGTTTGTAAAGGAACCCTACCTTCTCTGATCCATTCGACACGTGCAATCTCTTTTCCGTCGATACGCCCTGCGATTTGTACTTGAATTCCTTTTGTATCCGTTTGTTCAGTTAATTCAATAGCTTTCTTCATTGCCTTTCGAAATGAAACTCTATTTTTTAATTGTAAAGCTATATATTCTGCAAGAATATTAGGTTGTCCATAAGGCTTTTCAATTCTTGTGATAGCAATGTTGAGTCTCCGATTTACAGAACGAAACTCTTTTTGTACATTCATCTGTAATTCTTCGACTCCCCCTTTTCGTCCTTCTAATAATAAATTGGGAAATCCAATATAGATTATGACCTGAATAAAATCTATTCTTTTTTGAATCCCTATAT